CACTCAAGATTGGGTCTCTCTACCGGGTGTTATTCCCGTGGCTTCAGGGGGTATTCACGTTTGGCATATGCCTGCTCTGACCGAGATCTTTGGGGATGATGCCGTACTACAGTTCGGTGGAGGAACTTTAGGACACCCTTGGGGTAATGCGCCAGGTGCCGTAGCTAACCGAGTAGCTCTAGAAGCATGTGTAAAAGCTCGTAATGAAGGACGTGATCTTGCTGCTGAGGGTAATGCAATTATCCGTGAGGCTAGCAAATGGAGTCCTGAACTAGCTGCCGCTTGTGAGGTATGGAAAGAGATCAAATTTGAGTTTAAAGCAGTGGATACTTTGGATCCGGAAAAGTGATAAAATGAAAAGTAATTACTCTCCGTTCTCTTAATTGAATTGCAATTAAACTCGGCCCAATCTTTTACTAAAAGGATTGAGCCGAATACAAAGATTCTATTGCATGTATTTTGGATAAATACATATATCTCTAGATATAGAAGATTTAAAATAGAAATCTAAGACTCAAATTTTTCTATTGTTGTCTTGGATCCACAATTAAACCTATGGATCCTTAGGATTGGTATATTCTTTATATATCCTGTAGTTTCCCTGAATCAAGCGAAGTATCACAAATCTTTCGACCCATCCTGTATATTGTCTTTTTCGTTCCGTGTTGGAATAGAACCTTAATTTATTACTTGTTATTAGTTAGTTATTAGACGAGATTTTACGAAAAAATTATTTCTAGGAGAGAACAAATATTTCTTTTTTGTTCGATGCGAAGACAGAGGAAAAACCACCTTTTATCATTATATTAAATTTAGAATAAAAAAGGGATTCCATCATATTCATATATAGTGAAGTCTTACCCCCGGATTCCCACAAAAGAGAATCCTTTTTCACACTTCCTATTAGTAGTGATTGAATTTCTATGTTTAGTTTGATAGGAAATAAGATATTCAAATAAAAAAAATAAAGAATTGTGGATCGAATGACTATTCATCTATTGTATTTTTATACAAATAGGGGGCAAGAAAACTCTATGAAAAGATGGTGGTTTAATTCGATGGTGTTTAAGAAGGAGTTAGAACGCAGGTATGGGATAAAGAAATTAACGGACAATCCTGGTCCTATTGAAAATACTAGTGAAAGTGAAGATCCGAATAGAAAAGGTAGGGCTAAAAACATTCATAGTTGGAGGGGTCGTGATAATTCTAGTTACAGTAATGTCGATCATTTATTTGGCGTCAAAGACATTCGGAATTTCATCTCTGATGATACTTTTTTAGTTAGGGATAGTAATGGAGACAGTTATTCTATCTATTTTGATATTGAAAATCAGATTTTTGAGATTGACAACGATCATTCTTTTCTGAGTGAACTAGAAAGTTCTTTTTCTAGTTATCGCAATTCTAGTTATACGAATAATTATATGAATAATGGATCTACGAGTGAAGATTCCTTATACAATCGTTACATGTACGATACTCAATCTAGTTGGAATAATCACATTACTAGTTGCATTGACAGTTATCTTCAGTCTCAAATCTGTATTGATACGTCCATTGTAAGTGATAGTAGTGACAGTTACATTTCTAGGTGCGTTTTTGATAAACGTAAAACTAGTAGTGAAAGTGGGAGGTCCAATATACGAACCCGCGCGAAGAGTAGTGATTTAACTCTAAGAGAAAGGTCTAATGATCTCGATGCAACTCAAAAATACAGGCATTTGTGGGTTCAATGCGAAAATTGTTATGGATTAAATTATAAGAAATTTTTGAAATCAAAAATGAATATTTGTGAACAATGTGGATATCATTTGAAAATGAGTAGTTCGGAAAGAATCGAAGTTTCGATCGACCCCGGTACTTGGGATCCTATGGATGAAGACATGGTCTCTCTGGATCCCATTGGATTTCATTCGGAGGAGGAGCCTTATAAAGATCGTATTGATTCTTATCAAAGAAAGACAGGATTAACTGAGGCTGTTCAAACAGGCGTAGGTCAACTAAATGGCATTCCCGTAGCAATTGGGGTTATGGATTTTCAGTTTATGGGGGGTAGTATGGGATCCGTAGTCGGGGAGAAAATCACCCGTTTGATTGAGTACGCTACCAATCAATTTCTACCTCTTATTATAGTGTGCGCTTCGGGGGGGGCGCGCATGCAAGAAGGAAGTTTGAGCTTGATGCAAATGGCTAAAATATCGTCTGCCTTATATGATTATCAATCAAATAAAAAGTTATTGTATGTATCAATCCTTACATCTCCTACTACTGGTGGGGTAACAGCTAGTTTTGGTATGTTGGGAGATATTATTATTGCCGAACCAAATTCCTACATTGCATTTGCGGGTAAAAGAGTAATTGAACAAACATTGAATAAAACAGTACCCGAAGGTTCACAAGCGGCTGAATATTTATTCCAGAAGGGCTTATTCGACCTAATCGTACCACGTAATCTTTTAAAAAGCGTTCTGAGTGAGTTATTTAAGCTCCATGCCTTCTTTCCTTTGAATTCCAATTCAATCAAGTAGAGCGCACTAAGTTCAATTATTTTATTTGTAGCAAACAAGTAGTTAGCTTATCGGAATCTTAGCTTATTGGAATCAAAGTAACTAAGAATGGAGTAACTAAGAATGGAGTTTTCTTTGGTGACCTAAGATCTAATTGTAGAAAGAATCAAAAGTTGCGGATAACTCTTTTTTTTTACCTAGATTCCCGATTACTAATTAAGAAGTCTCTATCAACAAGATAAAAACATGAGTTCTTCCTTTCGTGAAATTAGGCAAATAAAACGAATTGCGTCTTACGTATATAATTAAATTCAAATATAGAAAAAATAGATATATAGTTTTGTATCTTTCTCCATCTCCCGAAAATCCCATTTTCACTAAAAATTCCGGTTGTGTCGCATTCTAACGAATCTTTCGATAATTTGTAAGAAACTCTTTCTTTATTAAATTCGAAGACAAGAACAAAACACAAAGAAATGAAGAAAAATAATAAAATGGATTATCATATGTATCTTTCATATAGATAGATGAATAAGTCCATTTATTTAGTTCTACATTCCTTGGACTTATTTTATATACTCTTAGATACTTATATCTCTAATAAGAATTTTCAAATTGAATTAAACTATGAATTCATAATAATTACAATTCTTAATTATAATTAGTATAAATATAAAATATGATATTTAAAAAAAAATAAGAACAGGTACAAATAGTAAATCGAGGTACCCATTTTATGACAACTTTCAATTTTCCCTCTATTTTTGTGCCTTTAGTAGGCCTAGTATTTCCGGCAATTGCAATGGCTTCTTTATTTCTTCATGTTCAAAAAAACAAGATTGTTTAGATCTGAGGGGACCCAATATCATCCGTTTTTTTTGAAACTTAGACTTGTAGCATAACACAGATATTTATTTCGGGAAATATGGTAGAGCATGTGATTTCCGCCGAACATAAAGGAAAAAGCTCTTATGCCTGCAGAAAATGATCTATGGGTAACTGAATTCTAGCTAGTTTCAAATAGATCAGGATCGCTGGATGCCTAAAATGTAAAGTTGGTGGATCTATATGTATATCAATATGTATATTGGGATCATATGAAGGGTATGTTATTATTTTAGATCTAACCAATTTGATGAATTACTCCTAAAGGTTCCCATCAAACTAGTGCTAGTTCACATCAAACTAGTGCTAGTTGATGAGAGTTCATTCAGAAACAAAAAAAGTAAAGTCAAAATCATTTGGGGTATTCTCTCAATTCCAATAAAATGCAATCGGATCAAGTATGAGTTGGCGATCAGAACATATATGGATAGAACTTATAACGGGGTCTCGAAAACTAAGTAATTTTTGCTGGGCCCTTATCGTTTTTTTAGGTTCATTAGGATTCTTATTGGTTGGAACTTCCAGTTATCTTGGTAGAAATTTGATATCTTTTGTTCCGTCTCAGCAAATCATTTTTTTTCCACAAGGGATCGTGATGTCTTTCTACGGGATCGCGGGTCTCTTTATTAGTTCTTATTTGTGGTGCACAATTTCCTGGAATGTAGGTAGTGGTTATGATCGATTCGATAGAAAGGAAGGAATAGTGTGTATTTTTCGTTGGGGATTTCCTGGAAAAAATCGTCGCATATTCCTCCGATTCCTTATAAAAGATATTCAATCCGTTAGAATAGAAGTTAAAGAGGGTATTTATGCTCGTCGTGTCCTTTATATGGACATCAGAGGCCGGGGGGCTATTCCGTTGACCCGTACTGATGAGAATTTGACTCCACGAGAAATTGAACAAAAAGCCGCGGAATTGGCCTATTTCTTGCGCGTACCAATTGAAGTCTTTTGAGAAAAGGGACTGGGCTGAAGAACGAATGCTTTCTCAGCAGGAGGGAAAAAATGCAAGAATCCTGTTTTTTTCTATAACTAAGTGATACTTTAGATGCAGATAAATCATATCTTGTAAATTATTTTCTTTTTGTCAATCGACCCCTTTTTATCCTTTCGTTTGTGTTCTTTAATACCCAATAATGGGTTTTCTTAATAAGGATAACTGGCCCATTTCTGTCTTGTTTTGCCGCTCATTTTTTTGATCATCACAATCTCTTTCTCTCCATTATTCTATTCTTGACTATGGGGAATCGTTGGAATTTTTTCGAAATATTGGATATTTTGATAGAAAAGGAGTTCTTTCGTCTCAAAATCTCAATAATATTCATTCCTTAAAGTACTTCTTTCGGTCATTCATCGAAAGGAGACACTTGTTTGGAATTTGATGAAGTGAGATATCTGGAAACAAGATTTTGTATTATTTCTTCAGTCGAATTCGAAGTGGAGTCTTAGTCTATTTCTGTATTCTTTCTAGATTCAAACAAAATCACAAATAAAATAGATTCATAGGTTTGATACCTTGTCTAGAACTCATGTTTGAAAGAAATATTCGATCACATAGAGTCGACAAATGAAGTGGGTTAATTAAAAATTCACAGGTGAAAAATGGCAAAAAAGAAAGCATTCACTCCTCTTTTGTATCTTGCATCTATAGTATTTCTGCCCTGGTGGATTTCTCTCTCATTTACTAAAAGTATGGAATCTTGGGTTACTAATTGGTCGAATACTGGTCAATCCGAAATTTTTTTGAATGATATTCAAGAAAAAAGTATTCTAGAAAAGTTCATAGAATTAGAGGAAATCCTCTTCTTGGAAGAAATGATCAAGGAATACTCGGAGACACATCTACAAAAGCTTCCTATAGGAATCCACAAAGAAACGATCCAATTAATCAAGATACACAATGAGGATTGTATCCATACGATTTTGCACTTCTCGACAAATATAATCTGTTTTGTTATTCTAAGCGGTTATTCTATTTTAGGAAATGAAGAACTTGTTATTCTTAACTCTTGGGCTCAGGAATTCCTATATAACTTAAGTGATACAGTAAAAGCTTTTTCGATTCTTTTATTAACCGATTTATGTATCGGATTTCATTCACCCCACGGTTGGGAACTAATGATTGGTTCTGTCTACAAAGATTTTGGATTTGGTCATAATGATCAAATTATATCTGGTCTTGTTTCCACCTTTCCAGTTATTCTCGATACTATTTTTAAATATTGGATTTTTCGTTATTTAAATCGTGTATCTCCGTCACTTGTAGTTATTTATCATTCAATGAATGATTGATAAATAATCCAATTAGAATGTTTCTTACTTTGTAGTTCTACATAAGTATTAAAAACTTTCTATCCGGGGGATTTTCATACTATAGTATTCCAGTAAAATGATTCCAATAAATAGCAGAATCGTGGATAGGGAACTATACTAGCGACCTACCCAATTTATTGTAGAAATTTTCGGATCAATGATTAGACCATGCAAACTAGAAATACTTTTTCTTGGATAAAGGAACATATTACTCGATCTATTTCCATATCGCTCATGATATATATCATAACTCGGACATCCATTTCAAGTGCATATCCCATTTTTGCGCAGCAGGGTTATGAAAATCCACGAGAAGCGACTGGGCGTATTGTATGTGCCAATTGCCATTTAGCTAATAAGCCCGTGGATATCGAGGTTCCACAAGCGGTACTTCCTGATACTGTATTTGAAGCAGTTGTTCGAATTCCTTATGATAAGCAAGTGAAACAAGTTCTTGCTAATGGTAAGAAAGGGGGTTTGAATGTGGGGGCTGTTCTTATTTTACCGGAGGGGTTTGAATTAGCTCCTTCCGATCGTATTTCTCCCGAGATGAAAGAAAAGATAGGCAATTTGTCTTTTCAGAGCTATCGCCCTAATAAAAAAAATATTCTTGTGATAGGGCCTGTCCCTGGTCAGAAATATAGTGAAATCACCTTTCCTATTCTTTCCCCCGACCCCGCTACTAAGAAAGATGTTCACTTCTTAAAATATCCTATATACGTAGGGGGGAATAGGGGAAGGGGTCAGATTTATCCCGACGGAAGCAAGAGTAACAATACAGTTTATAATGCTACAGGAGCGGGCATAGTAAGTAAAATCATACGAAAAGAAAAAGGGGGATATGAAATAACCATAACAGATCCATCGGATGGACGTCAAGTGGTTGATATTATCCCTCCAGGACCAGAAGTTCTTGTTTCAGAGGGTGAATCCATCCAATTTGATCAACCATTAACGAGTAATCCTAATGTGGGTGGATTTGGTCAGGGAGATGCAGAAATAGTACTTCAAGATCCATTACGTGTCCAAGGTCTTTTGGTCTTCTTGGCATCTGTTATTTTGGCACAAATCTTTTTGGTTCTTAAAAAGAAACAGTTCGAGAAGGTTCAATTGGCCGAAATGAATTTCTAGACTCGCGGATTTATTGACATCAGGTTCGTAAAAAGAACAAAATTTTTGTTGTCAATTATGTATGATCAAAAAAAAATCAATTCTGAAAAACCTTTTATTTACCTGCTCTTTTTCTACGAGCTTCAGGGAATCCCTTGTATCGCATTCCTAGTCATAATAGGTAGATTTTTGTTTGCATTTTTGTTTGCAGAAGACTATTTTATTTGACTTTATGACTTTACCACCTCTTTCTTTGTTTTTTTTTTAGCCAAATTGAATTGATAGGACTATGTTACTATTGCCAGATTTCAATATCATAAAATGGATCCATTTTATGATATTTCAAATAGAATAAAATTGGGATAGATATTAGCATAAGTAAGTGGGTAATAGAACGAACTAGAAATGCGGGGAACAAATAATTCTAGGAGGCATTATTTGTCTTCCTAGTCTTCGACACAAGAAAAGGAATTTTCTACACCCCTTTCTTGTGTCGAAAGAGTAATGATTTTTGATCCTGTTCGTCAAAAATTCCTAGTCTTGGTTTCGGTTTTCCAGATGTATCAGAACTTTCTTTTTTCGATTTATTACGTACAATAAAATAGAAAATAAAGTAGTGGACAAAAAAAAGAAAACTTATTCAATGAATTTTCCATTTTTCTGAGATACTAAAATAAAAAATAAA